CTCGTTGGGGTTCTTAGGAGCTTCCTGTTCATCCGCCACGTTGATTTTTCCTTCTTCTATGAAATCTTGGATTTTTTGCTTCAAAGTCTAGCTTGCATCCGTCGCATGACCCGGTCCCCCCTCATTGGGACCTAACAAAATTCTGCCAATTCCTTCCAGCCTTACTCAAATAGGGGGTGGGGGTGGAGTGCGGGGGAGCGATTAGTACATGCTGACGTCCGAAAGTGCTTCGCTTTCTATGGAGATAAGAACAAGTAGATCATAAGTTAGTATTGGATTTACTGGCAGAACAGATCGATGATCCTATCTTCTTGGATCCAATTCAAAAATTCCTAATGAACCCTGGTGAATCAGCTGACAGAATAATCTTTCCACACAATGGGATTGGTCTCCCCCCTTATTCACCTCTCTCTAGAAAGTCCTATTAGTCAAGCTTGGAAGCAAGCTGCTAGAAGTAGCGCGCTATTTACTAATAGAATCTCAAGTCAAGGCTCTTCTCATCGAGAGTAGGTTCTCTTCAGGTACAAAAAGAAAATCAACATTGGATACCCCTTCTTTCTGACTTTCCGTTTTCAAACAGCAATTACACATTCCCTCGGCCTCTGAAACCAGTCGAAGTGCCATTGCCCATATATGAAGAACCTAGTTCTTCAATCATATTTGCACATAATTCTTCCTTTCGGAAGAAAATATGATGCGAGGACCCGATCCACCAACTATCTGAAATGTTGGCAAACAGGGCCATAGTAGTGACCAAGACTACCTTTTCCTGATCATCATGGCTTTTTCCCTTTGCCCTTCTTTCATGGGCACTCAAAACTCAAGTGACCTTTCTTCTTGGAGGACCAACACTCTATGTTTTTCAGGTCCTTCTGCACTCACTTTGTGCTTATTCTTATTTTTTTTTTTAAACATTTTCTTTTTTTAGCAGCATTAGTTTTTTCAGACTGCTGTTTAAATCTCTTTTCAGCTTCTGCCTAAAGAAAATGGTCAGATCAATCAATAGTTAAAGGAGGAGTTTCACGGGAGAGAGTGGTTGTCAAAGACTCAAACGACTTCAGTAGACTTCCCGGTCACTGATCACGATCAGTCAAAATGACTCTCACTGCTACCAATTCTTTGATCATCTTCTCCATCTTGTCTGAGTGCTGAGACAGGCTCGTCCCCTCTTGCATCTTGCTTGGAAAGAACCGTTGCCGAAGAAACTTCATGTTTACCATTGTCATTGACTCATACATTCTCGGTGGAGTCTCCCACTGAAACTAGTACCTTATCCTTGACTGCCATTAGCGCCAGATCCGCGGGCTTCTCTTTTCTCAAGAATGAAAAAAAAAGATCCTGTTCTTTGAGAAGGAACTGCATTCTCATCTTCCAAACATCTACATTTCGAGGAAAAATCTTGCGATGCTTGACAATCGTATGCGTTAATGCAGTAATCATATCAGCAACCATAGATCCAGAAGATTGTATCACTACCATATCTTCACAACCTGGGCTCTCATACCAGATGATAACAATCTTTAGCTGAAATAAAGAAAAAATTTCTAGGAATGTGCAGAGCTGAGACCGGCTGTTGTTGAGTGGCAGCAAATGAGAAAGACATTTACTTTGATTTTATTCGAAAAACGATATAAATTAGATAATATATATATATAAGTCAAGTTAGAAATATGAAAATAGAAAACTATTTGAGATCACTCCACTCTCTCTAGACAATGGATTTCTTCAACGTGTGTATCCTACTCTCATCTCAAAACCCAACCTAAGAAAAACAAACAGCAGGCTTTCCCTTCATTTGTTTGTGCCCTTTGATTGAGTCCTTTTAAAAGACCCAAGAGATCCCCCAAAGGGCGTGTCTAACTACCTCATAGATAGAGCATCCACAAGACACTGAATTAGCCTAGAAATGGATGCATCTTTTTGCTATCTCTCACGACCTTTCGGTCCCCGGTTTCACTGGAAAATTGGAAGGTCACAAACCGCCCTCTACAGTTGCAAATGTGAAAGGGTGCTAAAGCAGGACCCTTTACTATAAAAAATGACTGCTCAATCGAGACTTGAGTCACCTTGGAGTCAGTCAAGCCACATACTCAACAACGTCTCTGTATGAACTGTGGAATCCCATCCCTAAAAGACACTAGAATAACTTCAAACACTGGATCCGCAGATCCACGTGTATTCCAAAATTCTGGTCTTCTTCAATCAGGTTCTCAAACCAATCAGGGAACTTCCAAAGACCAAACGATTTAATCCCAAACTCTTTCTGGCGGAACCTTCCGAGTTTTTAGAGAAAAACCACGCTGAATTTTTGCGATATTTTGAAACAACTTGTTTCATCAAAGCGGCGAAACCTCGAGATACTTTCTTCTGCGAGTCTGAGACCTGACTTCTGCGACTACTCGACTTTTGCAAGTCCTCATCTCGACAAAATCTCCTTAAAGTCTCCTCTATCTCAGAATCTATTCTAAAAGAAAAAGAATCTACCAATAGCCCTATAATGGATTGAGTTACATAGTGCCACCCAGGTTTGAAACCCACTCTTTAGAAGTTTATATGCACGCATGCATGTGTCATCACCTCATTGGTCGGAGGTCCAGGGGGTCCAACAAAAAAAATCTTCTTCTTTTTTTATATTTAGATTATTAGTTCTTATTAGAATAAAGAAAGAGTAGAAAGAAAGGGTACGCTCTCTAGAAGATTTGCTCGGGGCTGTTCACTTTCACTTGGTGGCCTGGTATCTTGAAACTTCTTTGCTTGCGAGGGCAGGAGTGGAAACGTCTGAGAGAGCGCTTCGCGAAAGAATCGTGTGGCGCAGTGAAAGGTTTCCCGTTGGGCTTTCCGGCCCTCCTGGTCTTCACCTAATTGTGGAAGAGGGGGGGTGAGTGGATACTCAACTCTCTCTCGCGCGCCTTTCTTCAGCTTGTTCCTCTTCGTCTATTCGGGACGGGGCAGGCAGCCCACATACATGAAGAGAAGAAGAGAGGGGGGAGTTCCTTGATATTAAGGTGTCAAGGCGGTCGAAGAAGGTCACAAGTGGAAGCAACCGATGCTTTGGTCATTCAGTTGACTCCTTGCTGCCAGTTCGTGCTTGCTGTCATGCTGGCAAAAGCAGGGGTTTCGGCCGGTTTACCTACTATTGGATTTGAACCAATGACTCTCGCCGTATGAAAGCGATACTCTAACCGCTGAGTCAAGTAGGTCAAGCTGAGTCAAGTCAGAGAAAATAGACCCCTATAAGAGAAAGCCGCGCAACCAGAGTTCCCCAACCTATACAAGGGGGGGGGCGGAGCGCTACGAAAGAGAAAGTGTTCTCACTATACGAAATGAAGCAGTGACTAGCACGCTAAGATCAACCACTTGGAGAACGTGGAGCCTTTCTTTCTCGGCCGTCTGTCTTAATAGTTGTGGATTCCGATTCATGCGGTCGTTCTCTGCTGCATTGGTGTTTTCACTCCCCACTCTCCACCATAACAAAATGTTTCCACTCTATCTCAGGAGTAGTCAAAGGAAGGGTCAGAGTAGGAAAAAATGCACTAAGAATAAGAAGTAGGGCATAATGGATCAATTCATTCAACAAGATCCGTTCTGATCGGACCAGAATGAATGGGATTGGTCTGACCTCTCGCTCGGATGGTTGACTCCCGCCGCCGACAGATGTCCCATGCCACGTTTCGTGAACAGCTATGCCCGAGAATGAATGAATTGTGATATAGCGCCGAATAAGCCACTGCTCTATTCCCGACTCGAAATCCATAAAGGACTTTAAGGGAGAGAAAAAAGGGGCCCTATACCATACATCCTGCTGCCTCGGGACGACTGCACGTTACATCATAGCAGCACGACCAAATGAAGTCGGAAAGCCCTTGTATAGGTTGGGCGACCCTGCGCACCCGGCATCCTGCAAGAAAAGGCCCCTGACTATAGATAGGGCGTTAGCGCCCCAACTTGAAAACTCAAGGAAAGCCTTTATTGATATGATATAAAACAAACAAGCAATCTATCAACCTAATAATGAGGGCCCTCTCGTTGTAAAGCTACAGCTCGAAAGCTTTCTTTACTTTGAGAAAGAAGGGCCAACTCTTATTATATAATATTATTAAAGGCCCCTTAGATAGATAGGCTAAGGGGCCTTTTCTTGCTCGTTAGCGCTAACCTTTGATTGCAGTTTAGGCTTGACTAAGAACATAGAAAGGGCTTTTTCAGCTTACTTTGCTACAGCGGACCGTTAGCAGGGTGCCGCGCTTTGTGGGCTTGAAGGACTTAGCGCCGTGACAAGTGGTATCAGAGCCAAAGGCTAGGCCAAGCCATGGCTAGGGGGAAGAACCCGTAGGCTAGTGCCGTCGAAGAGGCTCGACGGGAGCGGACTCCTTATCGTGTGGATCGCCTTGTTACACAACTGGAGGGAGAGATTTCGAGCGGTTGCTTCTCTGGAGAAAGATGGGCTGGTTATGCGGACCATGATGGAAGGCCAAGAGCAAGGGCCTAAAGTTTCGTCTCTCAAAAGCAAGGACTCGAAGAAGAAGCCTTAGGCCAATAACTGCGAGCTCAAGATCAGGAGCCAAAGCGGACCGAGAAGAAAGAAGGAAGGCTTCATCTACTCCAAGCCCCTAAAGAAGTAAAGGTTTGGAACCCCCAAAAAAGGATGGTAAATGGAAAGAGTTCGTTTCTTCCTCAAATTGGATTAATGGGTCGTCCGTCCAACTGGAAATGATAACAGAATGCATATGTCATTAAAAGGAATTCCAATAAGGGGATAAATATAGTATACCACCAACCTTATTTCCTATATGAGGGAGGAAGCAAATTGAAGAACCCGCGGATACGGGAAAAACTCAAATTTCTTGTTAGCCAAGGAAAATGACTCGTGGTAAAGACAGATAGACTTTGACCAGACGTGCTCGGAATCTTTTTTTTTTTTCGATCCGAGCGAAGTTGTTATCACTCCTTCACCTCGTAAACTCGGTAAAGTGGCTTTGCTCCTCGCTTTTGTTCAATTATAA